AGAATTCCAGTATCCAGAATCGAGTATGAAGTCACTAACTAAGGCATTCTGATCTACCACATCTGGTGAAATTTGCTCATGATCAAAGAGGGGTTTGTCTAGCCATTTATCTAGCCGTTGAGTCAGAAGCGAAGGCGTGCGTTGTTTTCTTTGCAGTTTCCCTTACTTCCTTTTCTTCATCTGCTTTATGTTATTTATGCGAATAGCACTTGAGTGCAGTAGAGGGTGTAATAGAAGTAAGTAGGAAGGAAAATCCTTATGCGCAACTCCAATGCTCGTGCCAAGGCTTACAATCATCTCCAAGACATGTCCCAAGGTATTCCCAACAACCCTCTCCACATAGGCCGCCCAAGGGACAGTCTCCGGTGGGGAGTTTATCTTGGGGTGCGCCCATAGTAGGCGCCCCGAGGATCCATACCGACCGAAGGGGACAAACTACCTTACCGTAGTCCCAAGGTAGGAGAAAAAGTGGTTTAGGTTCGCTAGCGCTCTGCATGTGCACCCTACCCCTATGAATACCCCTTTCCCACGCGCCTTCCCTTCCCCGTTCTTTCCCGTTAAGGTAGCGTCAAGTGTAACATTAGGGCGAGACCTATATTCAATCGACAGGCGGCCTATTTGACTAAATAGAATAGCATTTTCCCCCGTGGAAATTACCCCCCGAATTACCTATTCCAAAGCGGTACAACAGCCGAGGAGTTATTCTAAGAACCCGCTCGGCCCAACCAATCATACCCAAAACCTTACTAAGAGCGCTTTCGACCCTTGCAGCCTGCATTCGTTCGGTGGGAACGGAGAAGTTGTATTCCTTTCCTCTTTCCTAATCCGATACTGAAATACAGAAAGTGGAATTGCTTTCAGTTATACAAGAATAAAAGGAAGAACGACTTGCTAGTCGGGGTACATCCTACAGCCGCCTGTCTAAAGGTAAGGACGAGCCTAGGTTTTCCTCTAGAACCTTCGTTATTGCTATTTTCAATTCCCTAACTGGTTGAGCAGCAAGTAAAGGCTCTGAAAGACCTAAGCGATATGCCGTGAAAGGAATATCTTATATGAACTCGATAGCTAGCAAACTCAGAATGAATCTCATCATCTGCATTTCCTACTTGAGCTGCAATTGCTCCTCTTGTTGGTGTTGAGCTTTCTTATGCCCCCACCTTCACCCGCTTAAGAGGCAGATGAATCTGAATGGGCGAGGGAGCTAAGAGAGGGGGGAATCCTTATAGAACTATTCAGCTATGCTCGTCAGACAGTAAACGAGCGAAGAGATAATTCAAAAGCAATCCTCAAAGTTGACGATGACGAGTCCTTTCCTTCTTCATATATATGCTGTTCTCGATTTGGCTTCTGACCGCCATTACATCTTTCTTTTCGAAATGGATCCCAATCGAATTCAATTAGTGATGCAAAACCTTAACAAGGAAATTTAACTCTATGATGCCGATTGAAATTCAAAAACTTTTATCTCTACATGGGGAAAAAGTACTCAATGCCTTTTTCCCTCTATGACGCTGATTTCAATTAGATTTTTTTATTCCACATGGATCAAAAACCATTACTTTTTCACGATTTATTTTGATATTTGTTAGCGGAAACAGCCTCGAGGTCTAAAATACCGGGTTTTCTCAAAGTTGAATATTTTGAATTGAATTTGTTACCGGAAATCACGTCGAGGACAAAAAAGACGGGTTTACTCAATTGAGTCTATTTCGGTGCCGGACTAAATCTCTAATCCCTTCCCATCAGACAAGAGCGAGGAACTAGTTGAAGCCGTAAGAGCTCTATCCTTTTGAAACCTTGAGTAAGAGGCGTAGGGGTTTAAGTAAGGTACTATCTCTTCTCTTTCCTTTGCTATGGGGTATTCCGACTTGTACCCCTTTTATGGATCTGCCTGAGAAGTTGGAGTTTCAGTTACGTCCTTCTTGCATGAGAGAGGGGGCTACTTAATATAGCACACGAGCCTTTAAAGAGGAGCAATTGGAGCTTACTCGATTCTATCTTCGCCAAAGAGATAACTTAAAAGCAATCCTCAAAGTTGCTTAATCGAATCCTTAGTTTATTGGGGACAATGGGGTTTAGGCTCTTAGAGCAGCTAAGCTATGAGTCGATACGTAGCGGGCAGATATAAATGCCTGCAGAACGACTGTCATGATATTTCCTGATCATGCCAAAGGTGCGAAGGTCTTTGATAGAACCGCACTTCTACTTTACACTTCAGCCTCCTACTTTTTTGGGGACTTTAGGAGCTTCATCCATCCCAAGAATAGAATATCATATAATAATATGCCACTTCGCCTAACGGATCTTCTGCGGACACTCTTTTAATAGGTAGGTGTGATAGGATTAGGTAGGGATAGCGGAGGGGAGGAGTACGAAAGAAAGAGGCTCAGAGGAGAAGAGTACGATCAAGTAGTCGGCGAAGCGTAGCGAAGCGAATAAGTAGCTGAGCAAAGTTGCGTAGCAGCTCCGGCACCCATTAATTTTGCACTTTCGTCGATCTCAAGTTGAGAATGATCGTCACTACCTTTGTTTTTCATTCACGATTTATATAGTTAGCAACTCGATTCAAGACCTACTTCTTCTTTCTCCCTATAATCTAAGAAGAGTCTATAATTGTACTTTTCTTACGGATGGTACACGGAGCGAGGAACAGTCCTACTAATTCGTTCCGCTACTGACACTTGTGAAGGGTGACATGGCACAGCAGGGTCGAGTAAAGAGGACGAAGGCGATGAATGATCAAGGCAGAGGCCATTTACAAGCCCTATTGAGAACGAGAATGAATCCTTAAGGTGATTGATTTCTACATTAAAAGAAGCATTTAAAAGCCCTATTTTAAAGCGCAACTAGTATGATAGTTATTCATAGAAAAGAGAATCCTATGAACACTTATTACATACTTATATATGATAGTCATTCAATCACTACTTGATATACAATAAGATTGAGAATGCTCTTAGAATTGGAATAAGTTCGGAAAAGGAATAGTTACAATCTAGGCTAGGTCCGAACGTAAGGCTTTTTCTCGATCCAGCTGTTAAGCTTTGAGGAAAAAGTCTGCCTACTCTAGTTATGGAAAGGACTAGTTCAATCAAATCAAGACCGGTACCGATCACTCTGATAAAGGCTGGCTTCGGGCTTCCAAGCTTTCTCTGACAGATATAGAAAAGAGAAAGTAAAGCACAGCAGCGTAATCGGGCTTACTTCAGTAGCTACGCGCAAGTTGAGTACTTTTCGCTCGTCGATTGCCGACGTGCTATATAACAATGGGGGCACGTATACATTCTTTTCATACTTGACTTTAGTAGCGCATACTTCTCAAACTAGGCTCGATAGACCTTATTGGTGGGAGCGGGATTCCTTGGCATCCGTTCACTCTGCTGTCGTTACTTTTAAGGCCTTCTCCCTTTTCGATTATCGTTTCGATGTTCACATTTTAGTAATGGGGATCATACGTCTCGGGCAGAGATGGCTGTTATGCCAAGATTCTAATAACAAAGAAAGGTGCGAACGAAGGCTTTGAGGACGAAAGCTTTTAGTAAGTAAGGGAGTCGCGTAGCTTAGAATAGGTAGGGAGATGAGACGTAAGGAGAAGCCCCTAATAAATCTCATTCTAAATATTAAACTTTATATCTCACCTAGGGTCGAAAGTTAATTATGCGAATTTCACTCATAGATGTCATGTAAAATATGAAAAGTGGTATCCCATATAGGGGCAAAAGTGCATTTTGCCTTTTTCACTCATAGAGATAATTTCAAATTAGATTTTGTGTAACTCACCTAGGGGAAAAAGTATGTTTTTTTCGCGATTTGGAATTCTATTTCTGCCCTAAAATGTCAAAGTAAGCATTTTTCCCGGGGTTTAATCAAAGTTTCAAACTTGTAATTATTTTTAGGAAAGGAAATGATGAGATAACCATTTTTCCCGGGGTTTAACAAAGTGAACGATTTAGAATTCTATTTCCGGGCAGAAAAGGCAAAGTAAGCATTTTTCCCGGGTTTTAACAACTTTGCATATTTCGAATGACCCGTTAGGAAAGGAAATCGATAAGTAAGCAAAAATACGGGGTTGTAGCAACTTTTTCTATTTCGAATGAGATTTCTGCCCGGAAATCGAGAAGTAAGCATTTTTCCCGGGTTTTTATCCAAGTTACAGATTTCCCACTCTCACCCGAGACAACAGAGGTTTAGACAAATCAATTTCCACACAAATCCTAGCAAACTTCCCTCGAGTTCCAAGGCTTGTATTTGTATCTAGTTTAATGGTCGTCCCAATTTAGTTCCCTACCTCCAGAAGAACATCAGAATTTAAATACTCAATTGTGAGCTCTGGTAGCCTAATCCAGATTTCTGTTTTTCCGATAGTAGCAGTAGACGGTCTAAAATTTGTCTTCCAACGTTTTTCCAATAATATGTGATCCATTATCTTCCATGGACCCCCAGACAGAATCTTGCCTATTTTCATCGATCGTGAAAGAAGAAGTGACTCACCAAGACAAGAGCGTTCCCCATCGGTGCCTACTAAGTAGGGAAATCCGGGTGGAAATCGGGATTATTCCTGCTCCCGCTGATTTGCTTGACCGATCGAAGATAATGGTACAAGGCGTCAAATAAGGAATCTACCACGTGAGACAACAGCATAAAAGAGGGTTCAATCAAAGTAAATTGAATTCAAAATGTACAAAATGAGTACTCGCTCGCTTCTGAACCGTAGACTATCGCACCGATTGATTGGGCCCCTCTGGGGTCAGCTCCCCCACAGAACCTGGAGATTGGCGGCATAGTAGGTTTGCATTATCTTACGCAAATAGGAAGGCTAAAAAGAAGTATAGACTAAACAGAAGTAAGTGCCTATTACCACACTATACAAGGGCCTTAGCTGACAAAAGCCCGTAACCAACAACTCCCCAAGGAATAGTAGGAGTTGAAGAAAGATCAAGCGAGTTTCCTTACCGCGAAAGAGGAATTACGAATTTCCCGATCAATTCATTTCATCTGCATCTGCATCCGGTTTTTACCTTGAGTAAGCGACGGGGTATTCAAATTAGGAATCTGATTCTTTTCTTGTTGAGTTGGGGCTAGCGACTACCAGATTTATTATACGCTATTTCAGAACCAAGCTCCAGCATAGCATCCGGACTTCTTTCTTTAGTCTTTCCCGTTTCATCATTCCCAAGTAAGAAAAATCCTTTTACCGGCTTTGAGTTTATTGTTGACGTTGGGGCGGGTTGCTTTCACAGATCGATCTTACGTATCATCAAATTCATAAAATACTTATATAAGATATTAGCTACTCTCCGGTCCCACCATAATACCTTTGACGCCGTCCAACAAAGAGCCCATGAGTTATTCTACCGCGAGCAAGTAGTCCACAGAATGGTGAAAAGGCAGAGATGGAAGAACTGCCCTTAACAAAAGCCCAGGCAAGTTCATAGATGAGATTCCCCTTTAAGCTAAGCAGCCCCTACTACGGCTTTAAGCAGAGGTTGCAGAGCCTTCTCTAGCGTAAGAGTTGAGAGAAGAGATTTCTTTAAGTACGATATTCTTTGCTTTCAATGCGAATGGAAAAACAAGCCCTTAACTTAAGTAATAGAAAGAGCGAGCCACCTTTTGCTCGTGTGCCATCATACAATACTACTTTTATGCAAGAAGATAGAGCCAACAACTAGTTACATGATCCAGACAAGAACCCCATAAAATCATCTCACGGGTGTAAATCGGGATAGGATCCCACCAATAGGATGCTCATTAAACAATCGCTTTCACTCTCTGTCTGGTTTACTTGTCTGAATGGAAATGGTGGTGTAGTTACAGCAAGCGATGCTTTTCTTTCACAGGAGAGGGGAAAACGTTAAACGGTGATCTAAGAACGATCCCTATTCTTCTAACAGAAAGATCTGGATACGAGATTCGGGCAGGAAATGCAGATGCTAAGATGAGGAGTTAGCTGCAGTCGCTTTGCTTAGGCCCTCACCCTTGCGTGTCGTACACTCCACTTCCTTACTGATTTTTCAATCTCTAAATCATAAACTATTGAACATAGATCTCGATCCGTGTAAATTGAAAAGCTATGAGAAAGCCCGGGAAAACGTTAACATGAATAAGCAAGGAAGGAAGCAGGAAGACAAGAAACTAGCAGAAAGGGAAGACCCTCGGAGAAAGGCAGCAAGTGAACAAGATGCTTTATGCCCTACTAAAGATAAACAAAAGAGGGAAGTCAAGAAATAGCCTCTAAGAAACCCAATAAAGCACTAGTAGATAGTTAAGGGAATATAGAGAATAAAGAACCATTACTTTCACTTTCTATGGGAAACCCCCTTTCCACCCCTTAATACCGGACAAAGAAAGGCTGTTTTTTAGATCCGCTTTATAGATAGAACAATCTCCTCCCACTATTTCATCCCTTTTCTGTGGAATATGCTGTTTATTGACCCTAATATTCTTAGGACTGGTGGTAATAAGGAATCCTACTCAACTACTTCCCTAAGCGGTTAACTAAACCTATGCCAGCGAGCAAGCAATTCTTTAGAGATACAGGTTCTTCCTAGTCAGTCTATCCTACGAGAGTCAGCTATCACTTTTAGTTCCTTGAGCAACTCTCTCTATCCTGCTACTTGAAAACCCGGAAGTGATGATTTCCCTAATTGTGTAAAGTGATCAAAGAGTGCGATAGTCGGAGGCGAAGAATCTTTCTTTACCTCGAGAGTGGGCTAAGGTGGTTAAGAAGGTGGGCCTGACAGCGCTTGTACAGTGGGTCCAGCAGCAGCAGGTTCGTCCCGGAGATGTATATCTATCTTTTTTCTTTCCCCTTGAGTAAGCTTTGGGGCTAGTAAGTTTGGCCTATGAGAGGGGTTTCTTCTCGATGGTTACTTGTCTTCTTTCTGGTGGAATCTATGACTTTGGGCTAGCTAGTTGGATAAGTCTTTCCCCCTTCGCCTGTGCTATCAGCAGACGAGTACCGTTCATAGGGTTATGCCGCATCTCTAACAGCCGATTTCTTCACATCTTGAATGAATATGCCCTTTTGCTTTGACATAGAAGACAGAAGGATAGCTGACTCCTTCTTCATCGGACAAGTTGATAGCAAAGGGCAGAGATAGATCCTAACCAGTGCTTACCCCGGGTTGAAAAAGCTGCTTTCTCAGAGCGAATTCATTATTGATGCAAGTTTCTAGGCAAGATTCTGACCCTTTCGCCTGCCAATCATGATGTTCTATCAAAGGGCTTTCTTATTGATTCAGGAAGCGAGGAATCCTACTCTCCTACTTCACTTTTGGGCTACTTACGCTCCTTCTAAAGAAAGCATCTTCGCATCCTTAGCTTGTTCGCCTAGCGGTTCAATAGAAATAGCAGCTATATCCGTCCTCAAAGTCAGCTCCTTACGGACCCTTAGGCTCAGCTCCCGGACTCGCAACTCAGCTCACCTCCATTCTATCTGTTAGCAGCGTAACTAGATCTGTAGAAAGGCTGATTTAGAAGGAAGTAAACTCACCCGACAGACGGGTAGGGTAAGCCAACTCAGGCCAGGGAATCATGGCAGTTGAGCCAAGTCCCTCAAGAACCATTGGACAGTTCGAGGACTTCGTCAACCTACTTGTCAAATAAGTCTCGAGATTCGCTTAGTTGGCTGACTTCAACTTCCCTTACCATTATGGCTTATATGCTTTCTTTTCAGTATATGTATGGTTTGAGGGCTTTAGATTCGTTGAAGCTGTCTTCACTTGTGATAGGTCCCCGCTCTTCTCAGTCTGGCTCTTCCCTGACACTACTCCACCATCTCCAACAAGACTCTTATTCTTTGTGCTCTGCCCCTATAGCAACTGTTGACGCACTAATTAATGGGGCACATTCGGGTTCACCCGGCAGTAGAAAACCCCGCTTTCTATTAAGAAAATCGTTGAGGCACGGTCGCCGCTCGGCTGGAATAACTACCAGTTGTCGGTGCCATATCAAATGAGGCTTTCGTCTCCTTTGCGTATGGCTGGGCTCGGCTTCAAAGCTGCTTCGCGCCCCTGGGGGTCGCCTTCGCATGGAAGACGTGCGAAGCGGTTCCTCGTGATGTTGGCTTATGCCAAGTGTAAATCACTTGACCTAAGTCTAATCGTGGCCTTAGGTACGTCAATTCCCCCTATGGTGATCGGAAGATTGCTCTTTCTTCTCCTTGATCATTTTCAGGTGAAGGAACCAGTCATGCCACCCATCGAGGCCTTCGCCTACCCTGGGATGAGAGACTTTTTAGAGTACTCTCTTTTCATGGGATGGATGGATCAGTATTTGACATATCCGCGCTGTAGGTGCTTATTAGAACTCAAGCCTGATCTTAGGCTGGACGATTTCCTCGACGTGCCGATGTATATACGGACATGGTTCGAACCGGCGGTTGACCTAGAAACCTTCCGATTCGGTATCATCTTTCGCATATACGATTGGTGTGTCGATGTTATGAAGTCTCCGCCGCTTACGATAGAAAAGGATGCAACAGCAAAGGTTCGGGAAGGCAGAGATCCTGAAACAACCCCGAACTAATCCCTTGTTAGAGCGATTCTTTCTTGTCCGCCTCTTTGCACTCGAAGAAGACAGTTGGTGAGTTAACCATCCGCATTTGCTTTACCAGACCTGAAGAAGCGAACAACCAATTCCTATCATCGTATGTAAGATGAAGATCGAGATTACTACTTACATTCATTCTATTTTCTTTTCTCAACCGGAACTACAATCAATCATTCAACTGGGAAAGCCCCTTCGAACTAGCCATAAGAAATGTAACCAGCGCAAAGGGATTTGTTTTATCTGGGTTTTAGGTAGGACCTCCATTTCTGACCCCTAATCGAATTCTAAATCGTTAAAAAAGTAAGCTTTTGCCGCATGCACAAAATGGCATTGAAATCTTCATCTCCAAAGCTCGTGGAAAGGATCCGTCTGCCATCACCGAAGCTATGGAAAATGATGGGCTTTCTTTCAGGAATGGATATAGGATTTACTCTTTCCTTGTTTTCTTGTCTGATTGAGGAAGCGAAGTCATTTGCTTTAGCAGCAGAGACAGAAGCAGAAGAAAGAGGACATTCGGGGATGAAAGCGGTGGAATCTTCGTCAAAGCTAAAACCTGCTCTGTAGTTGCAGTTGGAGATTGGTTCACCAGATTCTATAATAAATCCCGAGCCTAGAAAATAGGTAGCTCGTCATACGACTTGAAAAACAGGAAAGCAAAGGGAAGAGAGAAAGACTACGAAATCTTGAAACCTCTAGGAAGTAGAACACCCCTAGCATCAGAATCTAATCTAGCATGTGACAACCCGAATCTTAATTGTATGGAAAAGTTTTAATATGCCAAATCCGCCTTAAATGCTTTGGATGTATCAGACATCATCCGAAATAGTTTTCGTGAGTTCTGGGGCTGCAATAGGGCTTCCTTAACTCTTTTCTCACGGGTAAAACCTTGCTTCTTATATCTTATATAAGGAATTTCATTTCAGTGAATATGGGAATCGAAGCATTGGTTGGATCCCCGTACCCGACCGAGTAATAATAGAACTTTGTTAATCAATTACATAGGGAAAGATAGACTTTACCTTGCTCCTCTACCTACTTAATTAGACCACCATTCCAAGTCAACCTGAAATGCAAAGGCCGAGATAGATCCTTCTTCAACAACCTAACTAAAGGCCAATAAAGGGTATAGCTCTCTTGCTGGCTTTAGAGATAGTAGCGGAACCGGACTAGAGATGGGTTTGCGCCTAGGGACTTTGCACTCTAAGTTGCTTTTATGTCGGGCTACGGTTATGGCGAAGTTGCTCTCGGGTTAGTAGTTCCATAAAGCTTGACCTTCTGCTTGCGGTTGGTCCTATTCGAGAGGGATCCTGTTATGTAAGATAGAATCCTTTCGGCATTAAGCTGAGGTCTTGCAGCTGCAACAGAAGAGTTTGGTTGAGATTGCGCTTTGGCTCCGGACCAAGGAAGAGAGAGTTCCCCTTCAACAGATAGAAGAACTCAAGTTCTGTTAACCGGGTATGGGAAAGTAGGCAGGTGGTATGAGGCGCTGAAAGCCCATGCACCAAGATAAGGGTTATAGGCATTCTTCCCCAGACATCAGAATACAAGTAAAGAAAGCGATAAAGCAGCATCAACTGTTGGAAGGGCAGACAGAGATCCTTAACTAGAAGATTCAACCCCAAAACCCTACTCCAGTGATGCAAAGCAGTCGCCAAGTGATCCAACTGAGAAAATAAGCCTATCCGCGTCCCTTGAGACAGTCCAATTCGCATAGGCTTTCTTTCATAAGATAACCCGAAGCAATAAATAGGAAAGGTAAAGCCTAACCACTGTTTTCAGGTGCAGATGAAGGAGATACGGAAATCTCTCTGGCAATGCGTGGAGGAGTCTCTTAAGCTAACTTATGCTTAGCCCATGAGAAATACAATAGGTAGAGTAAGCGCCTTTCACAGCCGGGTACTCTTTGTTCTCTTTCATGGATGGTTTCTCGGGATATAACCAAATTAAGATGGCACCAGAAGATAAGGTAAGGAGAAGACCGCGTTTGTGACTGCATGGGGAGTCTTCTGCTACAAGGTGATGCCATTTGGATTGAAAAATGCTGGGGCAACATACCAGAGGGCAATGGTGACACTCTTTCACGATATGATGCACAAAGAGATTGAAGTATATGTCGATGACATGATTGCCAAGGCCCGATCTGCCCAAGAGCATATGGTGAACCTAAGAAAGTTGTTTGAGAGGCTTCGAGAATTTCAGCTCAAGCTCAACCCAGCTAAATGTACTTTCGGGGCATCAAACCTGTCAGGACAAGGGATAGGTGCAGTCTTGATATCCCCAAAGGGCGACTATTTCCCTGCCACAGCCAAACTGGGATTCCCTGCCACAGAGAATGATAAAAGGGTGATAAGGAGGATGGCCATGGCTTACTTGCTGGAGGGTGAAATCTTGTATAAGAAAAGTCGGGATCAGACACTACTCAGATGTGTGGATTCATCAGAAGCAAGGAGGATTATGAAAGAAGTACATGAAGGGTCCTGTGGGAGTCATGCCGGGGGACACAAAATGGCAAGACAGATTATGCGGGCGGGATATTATTGGTTGACTCTGTAAACTGATTGCATTAATTATGTCAGGAAGTGTCACAAATGTCAGATTTATGCAGATCAGATTCATATCCCTCCAAATCCACTTCATGTCATGTCATCTCCGTGGCCTTTTTTCAATGTGGGGTATAGATGTGATTGGAGCTATTAAACCCAAGGCCTCAAATGGACATAAGTTCATATTAGTGTCCATTGACTATTTCACTAAATGGGTTGAAGCAACTTCTTATTCAAGTGTCACTCAGTCTGTGGTTACCCGATTCATTAAAAAGGAGATTATATGTCGATACGGGTTGCCAGAAAGGATCATTACAGACAATGCTTCCAACTTAAACAAGGGCATGATTGAAATTACTTGCAAGCAGTTCAAGATAATTCACAGTAATTCAGCCCCGTACAGGCCTAAGATGAAGGGTGCGGTGGAAGCGGCCAATAAAAACATCAAGAAGATTCTGGAAAAGATGACCGAGACATATAGGGATTGGCACGAGAAACTCCCATTTGCACTCCATGCTTATCGAACGTGTGCTAGAACCTCAACAGGGGAAACTCCATACTCCTTAGTATATGGGATGGAAGCCGTAGTACCAGTGGAAGTTGAGATACCTTCTCTCAGGGTGTATAGAGAGATACAGTTAGAAGAGTCGTAGTGGGTACAGGAAAGATTTGATCAACTGAACTTGATTGATGAGAAGAGACTGACGGCCCTCTGCCATGGCCAAATGTATCAAAAGAGAATGGAACGAGCATTCAACAAGAAAGTACGCCCAAGACAGTTCAAAGAGGGAGATTTGGTACTTAAGAGGATCCTACTGGAACAGCGCGATCCAAGGGGCAAGTGGACGCCGAATTGGGAAGGCCCGTATGTGGTGAAGAAAGCGTTCTAACTGGCTCCTATGAAATAGTTTTAACGTGTGTTTGCCCTTCAGGTCCTATGGATTCTGGGGCAGGCTCTGGAAGACCTCACCGATATGCCGATCTAGTCACTCTTGTCTAATCTCACTCACTCACTGCTATAATATGCGGAATCTACTGTACATGCGGATGAAGCAATTAGTAGGAAGCAGACTCTGGCAAGACCTTTAGTCCGGACTTGTGGGCGAAGAAGGTGCATCATCAATAATGAAGAACTCCTTTTTAAGGATTTAGAATAAGATTTCTTAGTGAAATACATCGATACAGCTTTTACACTATACGAGATAGAACTTTGCAGATTTAGAATGATATTTCTTACCTAAATTGTTAAAGTAAGCTTTTTCGCCATGTGGGATAAAAACTTTTCGATTCCTCGGTCGAGTAGCAACGAATAGTACGGGAGATGAGAAGTGGCGTGGCTCACGCATGAGGAGCTCACCTTCGATAATTAGTCAACAGGGAAGGGCCTAGCTGCTAACCTTGAGTGAGAGTACCCCAGCCCAGTAAAGAGGACTTTATCTAAGATTCCCAATCGCTCGTTAGCCCGAAGTCTATCTGATCTTAGGATAGGCCATTGAACTTCATCTCCCAGTCTTGTTGCGGGATAAGGTGTGATTTCTCATCGATAGTTGCCAAGAACTGTATTAGCCAGCATCCAACTCAATAAGCTAAGCATCCGGAAGAGTTGATTTGGTCTTTCCCGTTCTTTCACCATTCCCGGATCCAGGCAGAAGACCTGATCGATTAGGTCAAAGGGCGAGAGGGGATTGCTTGACTCTCTTTCACACGAACGTATGGACAAAAGGGTTCAGTCGCTTTTCTCAAGTCAACAGGAAAGGCAAAGGCGGAGAGAGATCCTTAAACAACCAGGCCGGACTTAACTCCTTCCTAATCTTCAGACTTGGGCAAGAGGCCTTGTCAGAGCGGTTCTTGGAGTTAGTTCGTGGAGATGGAGTAGGGAATGTAGAAGTGGAAGGGATTGGTCCTTTCCTGGCTGCGGGTTAAGGTGCGAAAGCGGGTATTGCCCAGTTAGTACGACAACAGCTTATTTTCTTACACCCTCGGGTAACCACCCCCTAAAGAGTGAAATCCATTCCTTCACGCATTGGAGAGTTCTACTTACATCACCAGGTATAGAGAATATGTTAATGGGCTTTGCTTACTAGTCTAATTCTAGGAGTTGCAGAAGTCTCTCTTGCCTTGCCAAGGACTAGCTGCAGTAGTACATAGGAAACCTTCTACGAGCTAGGAATAATCCCATTTGATAAAAACCTGAATATCCGTTCCTAAATTCGAGATTGGCATGTAGGCCTGTACATCTTTGAGGGAGGATCAATTAAAGTTTTCCCGTCTTTTTGAACGCTTTGAAAAGAGCACTCGAACTCCAGCTCAATTGATTCTTGATTCCATTATCTTGTCTTCGGTAGTGATCGATTAAGCGAGGAAGGCTAACCCCTAAATTCATTCAATGGCCAAATTCCTTAATCTTATCCTTAGTTTATTGGTTCGCCTGGGTAAGAAGAGCGTAAAGCACTAATCCTTAGATCCGCGGTTGAGATATGAGCGGCTTGAAGGCTGCTTTCTTCCCTTCACTTGGATGAAGCAAATCCACTTGTCTTCAACCCTGAGATGATAGAAAGATATAGAACGCCCTCTGCTTCGCTAGTGACTGCTCTTGCGTTAGCAGCTCACACTTCTGAACCGGAGACTCTCGCCCTTTAACCAATCGATCGTGCCATAGCCTATTCTTCTGAATGTTGATCTTCCGGCGCTTACTCCAACAGATGGAATCACCCATTCCCTTTTAGCCAGGTATTCCGCTAGCATTACAACAGAATAAATGGCATCTGATTCATTAGATTCGGACTTTATTTAATAAACAAGAGTTAGAAAAGACTTCGAATCGTCTTTCTTTGCCTTTCATTGAAATAAACGAAAAAAGAGGTAAACCACAAACGACAGTAGAGGGATTAGCGGGTACAGTCTCACTTCATACGCAGCCCGATCATTCACTCAACAAGCACCAACACGACCACGTTCGACCAGTCGATTGCATTACCTCCCTCTCTTCCACAAAGAGGAGCGAAAGTAGCCAAGAGAGAGCCCCAAGGGTGGAAGTAAGAAGTATCCTAGTTCGTACTTCCTTGTTGTCTTGTCTGTGAGTTGAATCAGAAGCCTCGAATGGTTGTCTGTGTTCTCTTTGTTGTTTGAGAGGGGATAACCATCTTACTAGTTCCCACTTCCGGGTATAGGAGTTGAGGAGCACGCCCTTCCACTAAGATGCCGGTCTTGTTTAAAGAATATCCTCTCCTGCTATCGGTGTAGCTGTTCTGCCTCACTTCCGGCTTTAAGAGAATAGACCTCTTAACTGAGAGTTCCTACAAGCTTGTTCTTAGTGTTATAGTAGTTCTTGAGTTCAGTTAGCGACTGATCCAAGGGTATATCTATCAGCTATGAGTTGAAGGAGCTAGACAGTAGGTCCTGTGCTTCCCGCCCGAAGACTGCAGATTCTCGAACAAGAGCATAGAAATACTTGATATGAGTTGACTAGCCTTAACTTGCCTATCAGGAGAAGACTCCAGAACTAAACTCTTCTTTTAATCTGGTAGTCTCGGATCACCACGGGGGCATAAAATAGTTGGTGGATGGTTACCTAGGGATCCATTGCTGTACACCAGTACCAGTGGACAGACCGAAGCCAATCCTGCGTCCACCTCCTGAGAATTTACCACTCAAGGTCTTGACAGAGCCTTCAGAAAGATGTAAATCTTATTGAGGTAACCTCAACTCCTTGGGTTTAAACTCCTTACGTAATAGGTATATAATAAGGCCCCAACTAGTTGGGTCAAGAGGTAACCCACGTCCTAACCAAGGGCAGGACTGACCGTGTATACATGTTTTTAAGTATCTCTACCTTAAGACTTCTAACATGGCCGATTCTATATATAGCGTGGTAACCCTACTCTACAAAGAGTGGAAAATCTCTTCCTTCATAATAGGGTACTGTAGCTGTACAGCCATAGTAACCTAGGGATGGTGAGAGTTCATCAGAGCCCGAATTGATATAGGTGAAATATCCTGACTCAAATTACGAACCCTGAACCTCTTTGCGAATTCAGCTGAACCTTGATGGGAAATCTCTGATTTCTGATAGGAAATAGAAAGCCCCTCTATCCGCAGAACAACAACTTAACCTCTAGCTTATCTGGTTACCTTAATAATCATGGACAAAATAAGGTCTGTACCCGAGCAGTCGGTTTTGATTGCTAACTCACGACCTATCACCCCTTCGCCTTTCGGCTCACCGATAAACCCCATTCGCTGCTACGCAGCTCACCTCTAAAGACCCTTCTATATTTTCTCACCTTCTTCGCCCCGTTTGTCTGGTCTTTCTCTCGCCTAAGTTGAAGCGAGAAAGGTGTATAGGAATCTAAGCCCATTAAGAGAGGCTTTCTGAGATCGAGATGTGTGCTCATCTCTGTTGTTTCCTTTTATGCTGCTGAACTACGTGTACTTTGTATAGTGAGACATATCCCCTAAGGTAAGGAGTCCGCGAGCCATTGAACAAGGTGAACATTACTGTCTTCTCCAGGCAGCAAACTGTCTGTTGAAACCTCCAAAGCTTTCTGACGCATTGTGAAAGCGCTTTGTAGCTTCATATGGACACTCACAAGCCTAGGTTTTCAAAGGATTTGGATATATCCGCTAATCCAGCCAAATTAGAAATGGATCTTCGATCTACCCTGTGGACTGGTATACCTTAGTTTATGGAATGACGTCATCTAAGGCTATGAATCCAGTAGCAAGGTTTGTCAAACCTTCTTTAGCTTTAGCAGCTTTAGGCTGGGGTTTTCGCCGATACCGGCTTTCCGCTTCCCGTGCCCTTACCGGTTGGCGTGTCCCTTTATTTCTCTAAGTGAGTCGACACCTCGAAGTCAGGATCCTCGAACCAATATTGCCCTATATAGGTCAATTCTTTTGTTCCTCTGTTGCTATTGTTAAGGAGCGAATGTAGCTAAGCAATCGTCTTGTGTAGCTAAAAATGGTAGCTAATGCACCCTATCTCTGTCTTTCTTTGTTTGTCCATTCTAATATGTTGTCCCAAAGCCTTCAATTTTCCTTTCCCTGTAGGAATTCCTTTTTCATTCGTTCTTCTGTTGAATGTAGTCCTCTTGAGCTGAGCTCTCTTTGAGGGCGGATTACATACACGATTTCTTTCATTTTTGGTCTAGCAGAAAGTGGGAGGTGCCTTACCTCACCAAAAAAAGGTGTTTACCTCTTTTCCCTTTGAAGGCACTCTATGGCTATCTTGTAAGGATTAATCCATTCATTCCTTGTATTAGATATGAACGTGCAGAGACTGTTAGGGAGAAAAAGAAGGGGACAAACGGAAACTTCAGCAGCATCTAAAAATAAATAAGAGGCTCGGGAAGTCAAGCAGTCAATAGCGGAGAGGGACGAGACCGAGGGAAAATAGGTTACCAGATTGAGAGAAAGAGAATCATAGTCTTCCTCCAGGGATTGGTCATTCATGAGCCTTCCTTTCTTTAAGAATAGAGTAGCACTCGCTGAGAAAAGTAAGCTTGCACATTGAGAGGATTCCCCCCGGTCAAGAAAGAGAAAGAAAGTCGATAGAAGCAATCATCCGAGGTCTTGGAGAGCCTTCACTATTGGTGTCCCATATTCAAATTAATAGCTAACTTGTTGACCATCTATCTGCCCTAAAACCAAGAGCTTGTAAAACGGGTTCCAGCAAGCAGTTCAGTCTCTACTTCTTTTTATTTTATTAGATTGGTTCAGTTCATGGCTTCATTAAATAGAGGTTAACCTGGTTCTACCCTTTGTAGGACAAAATCATCTTATTAAAAGATAAAAAGCATCTCTCTTACCTGAGCAGGCTACCCACTTCCCTTAGTCATAGTAGGAGTCGAAACTATGCCACCTCGTCAACTCGGGAAAGCTTCTGCGCGAGTCACCTTTGAAATTGAGGACTTGGTTCAGGCAATCACTGATAGACTTCCCTACCCTCTTAGCACTTCTAGTTGAAACCGGTGAGACGGCTGAACGATAGGTTGCTGTGCTCCCTCTCCTGATGTTGTTTTGTTGTCGCATGAACTTCAGTCCTTCTTGTTCTTTCCTTGAGCCTCTTACTAGACCGGAAGCCCTGCAAACAGTCCATTTGGTCCCCCCTTAACTCTTCATCCCGTAAGTAGTCTAGCCCTTGTTTTCGCTAACGTGGCTAGTCAAAGCGTAATCAGGGGAACCGCTTTCGCACAATCAAGTCTGGTCAAAAGAAAGCTCTTTCAAGTTCGCCTTTTCTGGAAACTTCAATCAATATCGTATAAAAGATAGGTGAATCAGCTTCTCTATTCCTTCGGACAAATCCCTTAATTCTTTGATCTCGACCGACTAACAATAGCGGAAGTGGTTTTCTTTTCGATTGACCTTCTCTTGGCCCTTGGCCTTTGATGAAGATGAACTGATATACT